AGAGTAATTCTAACAATCTTTCTAGTTACTTCGTTCTCTATTTTTATTTGAGACGGTCCTGAGGAAAGGGATTTTGTTTCCACCGAGCTAAAAAAACGGGTCGATGCCTCTAGTAAACCAGAGTCATCATTTAATAGCTATTTTGATTCAATTTTGTATTTGTAAAGCAAAAATTGAAGATTTAGTTACGATTAGAAACCTACTTGCTATCTTTATCCATGGATCCTTTACTCATACTGATTCAATTGGAAGTATTAATCCAATTCCAAAATTATGTTTCGTAATTTCATAATCCAATTTGTCACTTTCTAAGTGATCCTTGGATACAAATCACGAGAATGTATATTTTTTCTCGAATCCGTGATTGAGAGGTAAAGGATTAAATCCTTTTCTTTTTTCAAATAAAGTTTTTGGTCGGAATACGAATCAAACCGAAAACAAAGACCCTTTAACTATCAAAGGGTTAAAAAAACGAATCACACTTTTACCACTAAACTATACCCGCTACAATTCGATTATTGTATACAACTGGACCTTTTGTCGAACCGGAAAATGGGTATAATAAGATGGGATCATCAAAGAATCAAAAAATTTAGCGTATTTACCCTCCTTTTTTTTGTTTTCGCGGATGGAAATAGTCCTTCTTCTTTTTTTGTTCGTGCTTGAATATTGCCTATTCCCTTTTTTATATATTTTATATATTTATATATATATTTATATATTTTATTTATTTATTTATAATATATAATTATATAATATAATATATAATTATATAATAAAAATACTAAAAATACTAAGCATTTTTGTTTTCAAATCAGATAAATTAAAAATTATCATTATTTTTCTATAATTAGTTGGAACAAAACAAAAAGAGGCCCGGCTGGGTACTGACCAGACCAGGCCGTGTCAATAAGAAGGGTCTTTCGAACAAAATACGAAGGGGTCGCTTTTTGTTTTCTTTATATTGTTGGCACTTTCGAGCCCTTTTCTTTATTTATTCTTTATTTATTTCATTTATTCTTTATTTATCGAAAATAAATTACTGATAAAAATTGTACATATCTATATAATATAGAAAGAAATACTCCTTATTTTTTTTATGTGTAATCTAACCTAATTTTCAATTAGGAGAGATGGCTGAGTGGACTAAAGCGGCGGATTGCTAATCCGTTGTACGAGTTATTCGTACCGAGGGTTCGAATCCCTCTCTTTCCGCTTCCCTTGATGACTTTATTTATTTATTTATTTTTTTTTTTCAAATTTGGCAAATCGTTTGTTTTTATATAAACAAAAAATCCGAAGAAAATAGAAAAGAAAAACCCTTATTCTTCGCGCCCAGGATTACGTCCAGGATCATTAGATAGGAATCCAAAGATGAAGAGAGAAACAAAAAATATCACTACTGTGTAAACGAAGAGTTTGAGAGTAAGCATTACACAATCTCCAAGATAATTAAAAAAAAAAGAGAATAGATCCTCCATTTTTCTACCACATATCCTATTTGGATATCAAGAGCCGAGTTTCTTTCTAGAAAAAATCACGAACTTTCGAGGAAATCTAGGAAATTTGTAAGAAATTTTTCAATTTAAATAATTTATTAAATAATTTAGATTTTAGATATTTTAGATTAAGGATCTTATCGAAAACTTACAGCAGCTTGCCAAACAAAAGCTAAGAGAAAAAAGAACACGGGTATGACTGGCATAACATCTACGATTGGGTTCAAAAAAGCGTAGGCCTCGGGCAATTTTCCGAAGAAAAAACTACTTGAATAAAAGGCAGAATTAAGACAGATACAGATCAAACTAAAGATATTAAGCATAACAGACATTTTGTTCTTGGAGATAATTGCATTTTGATTGAATTATTGATATGATATAAGGAAAAAGGGGAAAATTTAGGTAGACAAAAAATCCTTCTTTTCTTTTGAACTCACCCAATCAAAAATCCTCCAATTCTCAAAAGAGAATAGAGGAAATCATACTTTCATACAATATCTTAATTGAATTATATCTAATGATCAATAAATTAAGTTTAATTCTATATAATTCTATATTAATCCATATTATTAATCTATATTAATAAATAAATAGAATTCTATATTAATTATATTAATAAAAAAAATCCTAGTAATAATCTAAATATCTATAGAATAAATTAGATTGGAGTTGACAAATAACGAATACTGTAATATAATTTACTATTAAATAGTACTATTTTTTTTTTTACTAATTATACTTTATAATTATACTTTAGTAGTATGGTTACTTTCTTAGTATCGTTTAGTAGTATCGAAAGTAGTTTCGAATAGAAACCTAAATGGGGCGTGGCCGAGTGGTAAGGCAACGGGTTTTGGTCCCGCCATTCGAAGGTTCGAATCCTTTCGTCCCAGAGCATATTCATTATCTTAGAATAGAATAAAGATTTTGTTGAATGGGGTAACGTCTAATGTTAGCTGGAATTTCTTTCTTTTTTTTTTATCTTTTATGCATGAATCATATCTTTTTTACACAAACTGAATTGAATCGCGTACAAATGACACGCAAATGTAATTGACTCTATTTCTGATCCAGGTAAATTGGGAACATGGGTTCCCAGAGTTGGAATTAAAAAAAAAAAGGGTCTTTTCATCCTATGCTCCATCCCATCTTGTTTCGGGAAGTTAGTTATTTAGAAAAGCATTCCGTCCCATATTGATTTTCTATTTTATCAATATTTGGATTTTCAAGGATCCTATCTATTATTTCGTATCCTAGAAACTCTATTTTTAGGAATTTTTATATAGATTTATTAATTCTAACTATTTTGGTACTAATGAAATTCATTCAAAGCCGATAGGATTAATTCTCCTAAGGGGTTAGACTAAAATAAAAAAAAAAAGGAGCAACTTAATTTGGACTTGTTGGGATTTGTACCTAGCCAGTCCGCATCCCCGAGCATAATTCCCATTTTTTTCTCTTATGTCCCATTAGTCCTGTAGTACCCCGGGGGCGAATACATTAACCGAAGATATTAAAATTTCTGTGTCTGCCTGAATTGCATTAACAAAAATCAAATTAAAAAATTAGATATGTAATTATATATCTATCCGAATCCGATGTATTTTCTTTGAATAAGTATTTCGTGTTTGGCCCTAATAAATAATTGTAAATTTATGTAACACTTAAAAGGGGGTGTTTTATGTTTTATATCTTTTATTCTCTTTTATTCACTTTCTATTCTATTATGTATGGATATTATATTATGTATGGCAAGATTCGATTAGCGAAATCTTGCTGAACTACACAGCTTAAACAAAATAAAAAAAATGAGGAAATGTTTAACGTATATGTATCCTTCTATTCTATTTATTCTATTTTTGTGAAAAAGGTTTTTGACCCCCTCGATTTTTAATTTAAAAATGAAAATATTTAACAAATATTTAACCCTAACTTTTAACTTTTAATCTATTACTAACTTTTAATCTATTATTAAATATATTATTAATTAACAAATATTTAACCCTAACTTTTAATCTATTATTAAATATATTATTAAATATTAAATATATTATTAAATAGAAATTCTTTTTCATTTTAAATTAAGAGTACTTGCTAAAACTTATTCAGAAACCTCTTTACCGATTTGTAGCTATATTCTTTATTTACCGATCTATAGCTATATATAAAATCTCTCTTCTATATTCTAAAGAACATTATAGAACAAAGGGATATAGATTACGATGTCTACAAACCAATGACTATTCATGATTCCATAATTGAATCAATTCCATACTGGTTCCAAATTAGAGGGATGTTATGGTAAAACTTCGTTTGAAACGATGTGGTAGAAAGCAACGTGCGACTTGAAGGACACGATCCATTGTGGATTCTTTCTTATATCCACCATTTTCGATTTCTATAGGAATGAGGGTGCTCTTGGCTTCGACATCCGTTGGTAACCTAAATAGTCCACGATGGAGCTCGAGTAGAAAGTATTAATTAATTTCTCAGGACAAGAATCTAGGGTTAATGCCAATCAATAAATTGGAGCAACTTCGTGAATATATCTTCGATATAGAAATGGAAGGGATCTCATTCGAGCAAGTTTCCAATTCAAAAGGAAAATTTCTTGGAATTAATCAAACCCTTTCGATCCAAAGTGTATCACGCGGGAATCTATTGTCCGTAGGATTCTTTGATAGAAGGAAATCAAAAAAAGGGGTATGTTGCTGCCATTTTGAAAGGATTAAGAAGCACCGAAGTAATGCCTAAACCCAATGATTTAAAACAAAGATAAAGGATCCCAGAACAAGGAAACACCGTTTTAATCGTCTCACTAACTGGGCCAGACTTAAGAATCCAAATAGATTTTAACCGAGACAAACAAAAAAGGGGGTAAAGACCACTCAATAAACGAAAGATTCTCTTTTGAATTATTGGAGAGTTATCTAACTTGAGTTATGAGTAAGAATGTTTTTTTTTAGAAAAGAAGAAGAAAAAACAGACTTAAACTCCAGTCTAATTGATTTGATGATTTTATAGAACCTTTTGTCATTTATGGAATTTATTCGAATTCCATACCATAGATAAAACTTCAAATCCAATTCTTTTTTTTTTTTCTCGAGCCGTACGAGGAGAAAACTTCCTATACGTTTCTAGGGGGGGTGTATTGTTCATCTACATCTATCTCAATGAGTCGTCTATCGAATCGTTGCAATTGATGTTCGATCTCGAAGAGAAGGAAAAGATCTTCAGAAAGTAGGTTTTTATGATCCGATAAAGAATCAAACTTATTTAAATGTTCCCGCCATTCTATATTTCCTTGAAAAAGGGGCTCAACCTACAGGAACTGTTCAGGATATTTTAAAAAGGGTGGGGGTTTTTAAGGAATTTTATTCTAATCAAACGAAATTAAATTAAGGATTAAGGAAATACAAAAAAGGGGGGCAGTTATTTGTATATAACTTTGGATAACCTTTCTCTACTCTTTTTTATTACCCCCCCTTTTTTCCTTTTCCC